TTTATATTTTACCTTCTTCAATTTTTGATAATTCCTTTCGTTATTACCATCAAAGTAGATATTTGCATTCAGTACTTCGAGAAAAACTTCTCAGTATTCTTGAGAATTATAGGGAAAAATTGACTTTGAATCAATATTTCGAAATAACTATAACTAAAAGAGACCTGATCGGTTTCTTGGTATCACTCTTGCTTTTGGGAAAAAAAAAATGATACCAAAAGATTATACAAAAAAAAATGGATCAATTATAACCAAAAAATTCTTTTTTATCAAAAAAAACAGAATTTTTTGCTAAATTAAATATAGGATACTGAAGTTGGTGAATTGAAAAAAAAAATGAACTATTTTTTTTCAGTCGAAATTCTATCAAAGGAAATTATTGAATATTATATTATGTTCTATTAGAGCATATAATGTGTTATTTGAGATATCTACTGTAGAAGTAGGCCAACCTCTCTATTGGCAAATAGGAGGTTTACAAATCTATCCTCAAGTACTTATCACTTCTTTTATAATTACTATTTTGAACCTATATTTTTTTTTTGATGAAAAGTTTATTCCGTTGTTTGAATCAAAAAAAACTTCTTGAATTATCTATATAACATAGTCAAATAAAATCTTTAGTTATTTTATTGAACTTAAATGAAAAAAAACCTATTGATCGGTAGAATGTGAATTTAGAATAAAAAGTCAACTTTTTTTACGTAACTTTGTACTTTATATTTCCTTTGTTGTTAGGATAATTTTTCCGAGGGATAATGAAAAGTATTATATAAGGGATTGCTAATTATGCCTAGATCGCGTATAAATGGAAATTTTATAGATAAGACCTTTTCAATTGTAGCCAATATACTGTTGGGAATAATTCCAACAACTTCAGGAGAAAAAAAGGCATTTACCTATTACAGAGATGGTGCGATTTGATTCTTTTTTCTTATTTTTTTAGCCTGTAGTTGAGTCTTACAAGAAAAACGTGTTGCGGGATAGAAAAAACCTAATAATGAAAAGAAACCTGCGCTTGGTGAAGGTGAAGTTTGTGGGGGTAGAACAATCAATCCCTTCTGTCGTGTATCCTCGATTGATGCAATCTCAGATGTTTCAATCCTTAATTTGAGCATTGAGCGAAAGATTAGACCTATAGCTTTCTTCGTAGGGTCTCTACTAAATACCATATTAAGTATAGGAAAAAAGCACTACACTTAGAAATCAACAAAACAAAAACTTTGTTCGAAAGACCCCTTTTCCTTATAGGTATTGGGACTAACAAGAATGGTTGGGACAACAAACATCCATTTCATTCGTACTTTGGATACCCATATAACCATCAAAGATCGTTGAAGTGACTAATTCTTAGAAAAAAAAAGCGTTAAGAACAAAGAAATTATTGGAGTTACGTTTTTTATCTACTACTAGTATGTAGTAGTAATATGATCAGTTGATGTTAAGAAAAAACCTCTGATAAGAAGGTTTACTAGAGATTTCTTGTAAAAATACTAGCTTCTTTCAGTTCATAAAAAGATGAGAATAGTTGGATTTTAATTCCAAAGATTTTTTTACTCAGTATTATGTAGTATTATGTACAGAAAGTAGGAGCCGTATGAAATGAAAATATCATGTACGGTTCTGGAACGGAGACCTTTTCAATAGAATGAACGACCGTAACGAATGTTGGCTCAATCCGAAGGAAATTATGCAGAAGCTTTACAGAATTATTATGAAGCTACGCGACCAGAAATGGATCCTTATGACCGAAGTTATATACTCTATAACATAGGCCTTATACACACAAGCAATGGAGAACATACAAAAGCTTTGGAATATTATTTTCGAGCACTAGAACGAAATCCTTTTTTACCGCAAGCTTTTAATAATATGGCTGTGATTTGTCATTACGTGCGACTATCTCTACTATAGAAAAAAAGAAAAAAGAAATTAGCTAGTAGATACTAGATAAAATAGGATTTCTACATAGAAATCGTTAAAAACAACGATTTTTATCAGCTGTAGCAAATAAAGAGATTTCATGAGAATTAAAATAGGAAGAAAAAAAGATATAGCCTCTACTTCTATGGATAAAAAATCAAATTGATAGAGGAAGCACCGTAAAGATCAATTAGCGAGCTATTGTGTCGATAAAGTTAATAACTGCTTACTTATACCATAATAGGGGGGACATTAAGTTAGAAATCCACTTATGTAATAGAGTTGATCTACTAAGATATTAAGCAGCGGTGTAGTATTAGATCCCAAAGATAGTAAGTTCTTTTTCTTATTGATTGAATTAAGAAAATTCTTTTTCAAAGATTCTATAGCCATTTCCTATTAAAAAGGAGATAGTTACCTCTCAGAAAATTCTAAAAATATATGAGCTTTATCTGCTTTATTCTTCTGAAGGTGGGAAGAAAAGAAAAAACTAATTTATTATTAATAAAATTAGAGTTTAAAACTTACTGTAATCAACTGATTTTTTGTTTTTTTATAATTAACCTTATCGTAGAAAAAATCAAGATAAATTGAATTAGCCAATATAGAAGAAATAAGGATAGGATAAAAAAAAAGAATAGATTACTGAGCCGTATGAGGTAGGAAACTCTCAAGTACAGTTCTAAGGGAAAGAATTTTCTATTCCGACCGGGGAGAACAGGCCATTCTAGAGGGCGATTCTGAAATTGCAGAGGTTTGGTCCAATCAAGCTGCTGAGTATTGGAAACAAGCTATAGCGCTCACTCCAAGTAATTATATTGAAGCACGTAATTGGTTGAAGATCACGAAGCGTTTTGAACTTGAATAAGAAAAGATTACTCTATTTTTTGATTTTGAATTCACATTCAATTCAAAAACACATAAAAAGGAGAAAGAAATATTAATAAAATAACAAAGAAATATTAAAGAGAAGAGTCTTGAGTTAAGAAAACTGAGGAAATTGACTCAACAACAAGTTTTTTTGGAAACTCTGTTGCAGACTTTTAATTTCATCATAGCTATGAGATTTAAGAAATCTTATTCTTAAGTTCAAATCATTTTGGGTTATCTATCTGGCAATATACGTCGTAATCGTATACGTGTGTTACTGGATGGGGGATAGAGTCAAGATACAAATAAGTGAATTTGATTCACAATTTTTTATCGATTTCTCAGTATATAATTAATATGAACTATTATCGGTTGAACCAATGACTATTCATGATTCCATATTGAATCAATTCCATACTTTTAAAAAATATAAAAGACTGTTATGATAAAACTTCGTTTGAGACGATGTGGGAAAAAGCAACGTGCGACTTGAAGGACATAATTTTCTGTGGATTTTTACATCCACCATTTTCTTTCTATAGTAGTGAAAATGCTCTTGGCTCGACATAATTTGTTCTGTTCAAAAACCCAATTTCTAATTTCTATTAGCTATTAGGTTGTTCGTAAACAGTACATGATGGAGCTCGAGGTTTGATTTTTTTATCAAACAAGGGAAAGAATCTAGGGTTAATGAGAATTCAATTAATTCTAATTAATTTAGACCAACTTTGTAAGTATATTCTTAGCATCGAAATCAAAAAAAATCCAATTTGAACAAAAAAAAACAGAAAGTGAAATTGTTGGAAATTGGTAAAACTCTTCTGATTTTAAGGTGGAACGAGAATGAATCCTTCGTATTTCTTTTATAAAGAAGGAAATCAAAAAGAAGGGGTGTTGCTTTCCCTTTGAAAGGAATAAAGGTCTCCAAAGTAATTTGTAAACCTAAAGATTCCAAAAAGAAAAAAGAAAAGATTCCGGAACAAGAAAATACTTTTTGAAATTATCTCAACAGTGTAATTGGATCAAATTGACAAATTTAAAAAGGTTAGAGATAAGACAAACAAAAGAGTTTAGAGACAGCTCAATAAATTCTTTCATAAGGATTTTCCTTTGAACTTTCTCAAAATTTAACTTGAGTCATGAGTAAAAAATTATTATGATATTTTTTTATATAATGAAGAGGAAAAAGGACTCTATTTGAATCAAAGTCTAATTCATTTCTGAGTCCATTTTGTATTCTATACAGAAATTTGAATCATTTTTCTTGAGCCGTATGAGGTGAAAATTTCATATACGTTTCTAGGGAGGCTTTTTTTATCTATATCTATCCCAATGAGCCATCTATCGAATCGTTGCAATTGATGCTCGGTCCCGAAGAGAAGGAAGAGATCTTGGAAAAGTAGGTTTTTATGATCCAATAAATAAAAAAACTTATTTAAATTTTTCTGCTATTCTTTTTTTTCTTGAAAAAGGTGCTCAACCTACAAAGACTGTTTATGATATATTAAGAAGGACAGAATTCTTTAAAGAAAGGAGTTTGGGTTAATGAAAGTAAGGAAAGAACGAAATTTCAAAATCTAAAAATCAAAAAAATAGATATCATTTAAGTAGGAGAGAAGGACTAGTATCTGTAATAGTTTAAATTACATGACATTAATAAATAAGGTATGATAATATTATAGAAAAGATTCTACATAATATATAGAATATATAATTCTATTTTATATAAAATAATTATAATTGAAAATATCAATAATTTCATTATTATCCTTTCTATTTTTCTTGGTATTTATTTTATATTTTATTGGTATTTATTTACTTTATTTTTTTTCAATATTACTATTACTATTGACAAATTGTATTTGATCAATACAATGTTATATTGATCAAATACAATTTGATCGTAGATAAATAGATCTTTTTATTCCGTTTTCTATTTTTTCTTTACTCGAACAGTAGGTTTTTATGTCATAATTAAGACATCTTTTTTTTTAAGAATTTGATCAAAAAAAAGGTGATTTTTCAAATTTTTCATTTTGATTGGAATGGATTTCGGTTTTATCAATTTTAGTAATTGAATTGAGATTTTTTTTTATCGAATTTTTGATTTCTCTGTTACTAATTTATTGTTTTGACAAAGTCATGCAATAAAATTAATTTGGTTTTTGATTTCGATCATATATACCTGTCTTCTTATTTATCCGGGTTGCTAACTCAATGGTAGAGTACTCGGCTTTTAAGTGCGACTATGATCTTTTACACATTTGGATGAAGAAAAAAATTCGTCCAGACTTTTGGTAGAGTCTATAAGACCACGACTGATCCTTAAAGGTAATGAATAGGAAAAAACAGCATGTCGTAATAAAAGGGATTTTATTCTTTAATTCTTTCAATTTATTTATTTACTATCTATTTTATCTATTTATTATATTGAAAGTAAATAAAGTATAATTTTTTGGACCTTATCCAATCGCTATAGTTCTAAAAAATTGTTTTGAGTTTTGGAAGGAGAAAAAAGGAATTTCCGAATTTTAGCTGAGTCTATTGAATAAATGGATAGAGCCCGATGGCTCCAATTCTGATCAAGTCAAAAAGAAACGAGCTTATGTTCTTTATCTTTATTGGAACGATTTCCCGATCTAATTAGATGTTAAAAATATATTAGTACCGAATCCGGGAAAAGATGGATGAGTTTTTTTATGATTGAACTTTTGATCTGATTCATTCAAAAAATAAATCCTAATTATTTTTTATTTTGAATTGGAGATGGATGTGTAGAAGAAACTGTATATTGATAAAAAAGATTGATTCCAAAATCAAAAGAGCAATTGGGTTGCAAAAATAAAAGATTTTAACCTCTTAAAATCCGAACAAATCAATAAACTAAACTACTTGGATAGAAAAAGGGAAAAAAACATTTTTTTTAGAAAAATATTTTCCTATTATTAGGATTAGTTAATAGAGCTGGGTTTCTCATTTCTTCTCCGGAGTATCTAGTATTTATACATACTAGAATCAATAAAAAAAACTCTGTTCTGACCATATTGCACTGTGTATCATTTGATAAACCCAGAAAAGGCTTATTTCTTCTGCTTTAAGTAGAGATTTCAATGGAAGAATTTCAAAGATATCTAGAAAAATCTAAATTTCGTCAACAACAATGCTTATATCCGCTCCTTTTTCAGGAGTATATTTATGCATTTGCTTATGATTATGGTTTAAATGCTTCTATTGAACCTGTGAAAAAACTGATTAGCTATGATATTAAATCTAGTTTAATACTTGTAAAACGCTTAATTATTCGAATGTATCAACCGAATTCTTTGATGAATTTGGTTATTCAAAATCGTAACCAAAATCAAATTAATGAGCACAACCGCTTTTTTTACGCTCATTTTTTTTCTCAGATGATATCTGAGGGTTTTAGTTTTGTTGTAGAAATTCCATTCTCTCTTCAATTTATATTTTTCTCCTCTAAAAAAAAAATATCAAAATTGCAAAATTTACGATCTATTCATTCAATATTTTCTTTTTTAGAGGACAAATTTTCCTATTTAAATAATGTGTTAGACATACTAATACCTTATCCTGTCCATTTTGAAATCTTAGTCCAAATCCTTCAGTGTTGGATCCAAGATATTCCTTCTTTGCATTTATTGCGATTCTTTCTCTTCGATTATTCTAATTGGAATAGTCTCATTATTTCAAAGAAATTGGTTTCTATATTTTCAAAAGAAAATATAAGACTCTCTCGTTTCTTATATAATTCTTATGTATCTGAATATGAGTTTTTATTCTTGTTTATTCGTAAAAAATCTTCTTGTTTACGATTAACATCTTTTGGAACCTTTCTTGAGCGAATCTACTTCTATGGAAAAATAGAACATTTTAGAATAGTGCATCATATTTTTTTGAAGAACACCTTATGGTTCTTCACAGATTCTCTTATGTACTATGTTCGATATCAAAGCAAAGCTATTCTAGCATCAAAAGGGACCGATTTTTTTATGAAGAAATTGAAAAATTATAATGTCTGTTTTTGGCAATATTATTTTCATTTTTGGTCTGAGTCTAATAGGTTTCATAGAAACCTATTCTCTTATTATTCATTCTACTTTATCGGTTATTTTTCAAGTGTAAAAATAAATCCTTTGGTGGTAAGGAGTCAATTATTAGAGGATTCTGTATTAATAGATACTCTTTTTAAGAGATTTGATACTCTAGTTCCAGTCGTTCCTCTCATTAGATCATTGTCTAAAGCTTCACTTTGTACTGTATTAGGACATCCTACTAGTAAGCCAATATGGACAGATTTATCAGATTGTGATATTATTAGTCGATTTGGTCAAATATATAAAAATATTTTTCATTTTTATAGTGGATCTTCTAAAAAGAGAATTTTGTATCGAATGAAGTATATACTTCGACTTTCGTGTGCTAAAACTTTGGCTCGTAAACATAAAAGTACAGTACGTACTTTTTTGCAAAGGTTAGGTTCAATATTTCTAGAAGAGTTTTTTACAGAAGAAGGAGAAGTTCTTTCTTTAGTCTTCCAAAAAACAATTTGTTTTTCTGTATATAGATCAAATAAAGAGCGTATTTGGTATTTTGATATTACCCATATTCATGATCTTATAGGTCATGAGACCTAAAATTTAAATAGATTAGAAATAAAGAAATATTTTCATAAATTAGTATTCTGAAATG